TTCAATATTTAATTTCCGGAATATGAGCGTGTGACTTGTTATAATTGATCCTATTGATAATACAGAGAATGTACCTGTCATCTCTATCAAGATGATTCTACTTCGTCAGATATTTATTCTAGTCTCTGGAGCACGGACTATATAGAATAGATCAATAAAAGAAATATTTGAACTATGATTCATACCTATTCTTCAGACCTCGCAAGCGGATGGAAATAGGCCTTTTCTAAATCAAACAAATTTTTCCTTTCAGTTTTGACCAAAAGAAAACTCTTTCTATAGCTATAGATATAGATTTTATTGAGTCATTACATTCATTGAATAAGTGATGATCAAATGGTTTTTACTCAGAGAAACTTTTAGTTTAGCTTTTGCTTTCTTAAATCATCGTGGTTCTAGTATGAATCTGAGGTTTCAATTGATTCATAGGGTCTCAACAAGAGAATTCTTATCAAATAATATCAAATAAAGTTAAAAAAAAAAAAAGATAGGTAAGAGAAGATTCAAGAGGCCTGTTATAATTAACATAAAGAAAGATGGAGGAGCCAACTTGAGATTGTATTTCTTGGCATTATCATCACAAAGAAGAGATTCCGGATTTTTCTTATTCTTACTTCGTATCTTTGGGTCAAATAGAGTGACGTGGCTAAGACCCAAGAAGTTTTGAACTATCTATTCCATATCCATTGAAACCAGTATTTGTGTGTTTCGGCTTGAGCCGTACGAGATGAAATTCTCATATGTGGCTCTCAGAGGGGGAGTCCTTCTTGGGTTACCTATCTCAATAAAGTATATGATTGGTTCGAAGAACGTCTCGAGATTCAAGCGATTGCAGATGATATAACTAGTAAATATGTTCCTCCTCATGTCAACATATTTTATTGTCTAGGCGGAATTACGCTTACTTGTTTTTTAGTACAAGTGGCTACGGGTTTTGCTATGACTTTTTACTATCGTCCAACTGTTACAGAGGCTTTTTCCTCTGTTCAATACATAATGACTGAGGCCAATTTTGGTTGGTTAATTCGATCAGTTCATCGATGGTCAGCAAGTATGATGGTTCTAATGATGATCTTGCACGTATTTCGTGTGTATCTTACGGGTGGGTTTAAAAAACCCCGCGAATTAACTTGGGTTACGGGGGTGGTTCTGGCTGTATTGACCGCATCTTTTGGCGTAACTGGTTATTCCTTACCTCGGGACCAAATTGGCTATTGGGCAGTAAAAATCGTAACAGGCGTGCCTGAAGCTATTCCTATAATAGGATCGTCCCTGGTAGAATTATTACGTGGAAGCGCTAGTGTGGGCCAATCTACTTTGACTCGTTTTTATAGTTTACATACTTTTGTATTACCTCTTCTTACTGCCGTATTTATGTTAATGCACTTCCCAATGATACGTAAGCAAGGCATTTCAGGTCCTTTATAGAAAAGGCAGATCATATATATTTGTAATTTATCATATAGGGGAGGAACAAAAATATTTAATTGCTACAAAACAAATATGGATTATTGAAAAATTAAGGCATGTTATTTGGATACTTCTCTTCAACTTTGAAGTATTGTATTGTTACGAATAGTTGAAGTATATTTTACTAAAAGAGGATGGATTATGGGAGTGTGTGACTTGAACTATTGATTGTTCCATGCGGATATATGATTTTTTCCGCCACGTTGGAATTCACAACCCAATGTGTCTCTGCATCCAACCATCACGTCAATCCCCTTATGTAGCATAGGATAGGCCGGTTCGCTTGAGGAGAATCTTTTCTATGATTATACCCTAATCATGTTATGCATGAACAGGCTCCGTAAGATCCCTAGAATAAGTGATGTGGCATGATCCAATGTTCTATCTATTCCACTTTGTTTGATTTTTTTATTATAATTATAAAATTATAATTTATTAATTTATTAGTAATTAGATATTAGATTAGATAGATAGTATTTATTTGATTAATTTGATTTGATAGTAATCTAATTATAGTATGGATATGCATTCATTTCCTTTGCATCGACCCTGATCTATAATACTATCGGAGTGAAATAAGGGATCTAAAGAAGAACAGAGATTAGACTTTATTAATAATAAGTAAAAACTTTGTATTGTTGTATGTAAGAAAATCGAGATTTTGTGGGGATAAATAGCAAACAAAAGACATGAGATAATCCAAAAAGCACTTGATCATTATCGAATTTGTAAGCCTGCTTGGATATGGAGCATTTCTTTGCCAGAACTGAATTCTTTGCAATGAGCAATGAATCGTTGCAACCCGGGGAAATGGAATTTCATAAATCTTTTCTTACATAGAGTCATTCCACATTGTATATGTAGATATGTATGATATGAAATATAGATTCTCTATGTACCCATTTATGTTCTATGGATCTATTTCTGTCATTCTTTTGATTCTTGTGCTCGAGCCGGATGATAAAAAATTATCATGTCCGGTTCTTTTGGGGGATGGATCCTTAAGAATTCACCTATCCAAATAACAAAGAAACCTGATTTGAACGATCCTGTATTAAGAGCTAAATTGGCTAAGGGTATGGGGCATAATTATTATGGAGAACCTGCATGGCCCAATGATCTTTTATATATTTTTCCAGTAGTAATTCTAGGCACTATTGCATGTAATGTGGGCTTAGCAGTTCTAGAGCCATCAATGATTGGTGAACCGGCAGATCCATTTGCAACCCCGTTGGAAATATTACCCGAATGGTACTTCTTTCCCGTATTTCAAATACTTCGTACAGTACCAAATAAGTTATTGGGTGTTCTTTTAATGGTTTCAGTACCAATAGGATTATTGACAGTACCCTTTTTGGAGAATGTCAATAAATTCCAAAATCCATTTCGTCGTCCAGTAGCTACAACAGTCTTTTTGATCGGTACTGCAGTAGCTCTTTGGTTAGGTATTGGAGCAACATTGCCTATTGAGAAATCCCTAACTTTAGGTCTTTTTAAAATTGATTAAACCGTGAAATGCCAGGACATAGGTATCTAAGGAAGATCCCATTCTGGATCTTCCCTAGATACATCAATCAATTTTATAATCTTATTTATGATCTATATCCGCAAATATATGGATCGTGCCGTAGATTCAAAACTCATTCTATTCTTTTTTCTTTATAAAAACTAAAAAATTTTATAATTCCAACGGATTTAAAATTAACACTTTTTCTTAGGTAAATTGATTGAAAAATGCTTCTGTAGAGTGCCCAATATCTGTTTTACATCTTCTATGCGAAAATATTCCATTTTCATAAGATCCTCTTGACTATGACTCAAAAGGTCCAATAATGTATGTATATTGGACCTTTTGAGACAATTATAGGCCCTGGAAGGCAATTCTGATTGGTCAATAAAAATACATGTTAATGGAATTCGTTTTTTGTTTTTCTTTAAATCAGTGAATTTGTCTTGAAAGGAAAAAGGGGGTAGATTCGATCTGTTTTCATTTTCCTCGAAATTCATGTCCTCTTTTTCTGCATGTAGAAAGGGAATTAATAAATCAATCAAATTACGAGAAGCTTCATAAAGTGCTTCTTTAGGAGTTAAACTTCCATTCGTCCATACTTCTAGAAAGAGTATTTCTTGTTTTTCATTCCCATTCCCGTAAGAATGAATACTATGATTCGCATTTCGAACAGGCATGGATACAGTATCTATAGGATAACTTCCATCGTGAGATTCGTTTGTGGATTTCATATGATATCCGCGATCTCTTTTGATTTGTAATTCAATACACAAATCAATTGGTTCTGTCAGGTTAGCTATATGCTGTGTCGTGTCAACTATTTCTACAGAAGGTGGTGAGATGATATCTTGAGCGGTTATGTATTTTGGACCTCTGACGCAAATGGATGCGTCCCTAACTCCATAGAGATTACTTTTCAATACAATTTCTTTCAAATTTATTAAAATATCATGTACTGATTCTTCAATACCTACTATCGTAGAATATTCGTGCAGCACATTCTCAGATGTTGCACGTGTGATAAATGTTCCTTCTATTTCTCCAAGTAAAGCCCTTCGCATGGCAATACCTACGGTATCGGCTTGACCTTTCATAAGCGGGGACAGAACGAAACGACCATAATAAAGGCGCTTGCTGTCTACTCTTGATTCAACACATTTCCACTGTAGTGTTCGAGTGGATCCTGCTACTTCTTCTCGAACCATACTATTATTTTTATTTTCTTTATGATTATTGGATCGGATCATTGAATCATTTATTTTTCTTGGAATCTCTTGAATTCTTATTTCTACACACGTCTTTTTTTAGGGGGGCGACATCCATTATGTGGCATGGGTGTTACATCACGTACGAAACTTAATAGTATTCCGCTTCTACGAATGGCTCGTAATGCCGCATCTCTTCCGAGACCTGGACCCTTTATCATAACTTCTGCTCGTTGCATACCCTGATCCACTACTGTACGAATAGCGTTGAGTGCTGCTGCTTGAGCAGCATAAGGTGTTCCTTTTCTTGTGCCTCTGAATCCAGAAGTCCCCGCGGAAGCCCAAGAAACTACCCGACCTCGTACGTCTGTAACAGTTACAATAGTATTGTTGAAACTCGCTTGAACATGAATAACTCCTTTCGGTATTCGACGTTCATTCTTATGTGAACCAATACGTGCATTCTTACGTAAACCAATTTTTGCTATAGGTTTTGTCATATTTTATTATCTCATATTCATAAGAATAAAAAAAAATAAGGAAGAATCAGAAATATACAGAAAGATACGGGAATATCCATTTTATATGAAAACTGATCCTTTTTTCTTTCTTTTTACATGTACATGGGTTTTTTTTCTTTTATAAAGTTCTTTATTTAGAACTTGAGAAGAATTATCCCTGTCTCTGTTTATGTCTCGGATTGGAACAAATTACTATAATTCGCCCACGCCTACGGATCAGTCGACATTTTTCACAAATTTTACGAACAGAAGCCCTTATTTTCATATTTTTTATTCCTTACCTTCATTCTGAATCTATTTTTTTGGAAACAAAAATTAGTTTTTTTTTTCGAATTATACCCCTACGAGAGGGATGTTTAAAAGAATGATCTAATCGTTCGAATCTTTTTTTCTAAGTCTATAAATTATGCGTCCCCTGGTTGAATCATAACGACTCATTTCTATTTTTACTCTATCTCCGGGTAGTATACGTATAAAACTGCGTCGGATTCTCCCTGAAATATAACCTAGAATTAGATCTTGATTATCTAATCGAACTCGAAACATACCGTTGGAAAGTGACTCAGTAATTAAACCCTCATGAATCAATTTTTGTTCTTTCATTTCAGATAACCCCCTTTAAGTATCAATCATTTCAGATAACCCCCTTTAAGTATCAACTACTAGAGGAAGAGTTCTATAATTCTATAATTCACTTCTCCTTTCTATTTTACAAATAGATAAATAGTAAATTCGAGAGAGTATTAAGTTACCGCAGGAGAATCACCATATATAACACAAAATTTCTCCTCCAATTTTTTCTAGTCGAGCTTCTCGATCTGTCATTATACCTCGAGCAGTAGAAAGAATTATAATCCCCATTCCGCCTAAAATCTTAGGAATTCGTTGATAGTTGGAATAAATTCGTAGACCGGGTCGGCTGATACGCTTTAAAATAATTTTATTCCCTTTCCTAGTCTTTCTATGTCGTAAGGTTAAAACCAAGAATTTTTTTTTACTTTCTTGATGTTTTCGAACGTTTTCAATAAAACCTTCTCGTAAAAGTATTTTAACAATATTTTTAGTGATATTAGTAGATGCTATTTGAACCCTTCCCTTTTTATCCATGTCAGCATTTCTTATAGAAGTTATTATATCGGCAATAATGTCCCTACCCATGATGAATTATAGTTATTGGTGCCTCCTCATTTTTGATATAATCAACATGCTTTTTTTGTTTTAGTTTAATTTTTTTCTTTTTTATTGATTTATTTAATTTTTTTTATTATTAAATTTATTATTAAATAAATTCTAATTTCTTTTAATTAAAAGTATATGTATGAGACACGATCTATTAATTGGATCTATTTCAGATATTCGAATTAATAGAATTTAAATTCTATTATTATATATTCTATTCTATAATTATATATTCTATTCTATATCTATACTATGATATAAATAGAAATAAAAATAGGAATGAATATACTATGAAATAGTATAATTTAATATATAAAAATATAAAATATAAATAGTCGAATAATAATAATTAAATAATAATTAATATAATAATAATTAATTAATTAATAAAATAAATTAATATATTAATATAATAATTATAAATTATAATAATATATAATATATAGAATAGAGAATAGAAATATAAATAGAGAATAGAAATATAATAAAAGTATGTCCTATTTTAACCTACTAGTCTGATTTAGAAGACTATAAGACTTCGGGTGCTAATGAAACTATTTTAGTAAAATTCAACTGTCTCAATTCCCGAGCAATCGCACCAAAAATTCTAGTTCCTTTTGGATTTCCTTCTTTATCAATGATAACCGCTGCATTGTCATCATATCGTATTATCATGCCATTATCACGTTTGAGTTCTTTACACGTGCGTACAATCACAGCTCTAATTACTTCTGATCTTTCTAGAGGCATGTTGGGCACTGCTTCTTTGATTACAGCAACAATAACATCGCCAATATGAGCATATCGTTGATTACCAGTTCCTATGATTCGAATACACATCAACTCTCGAGCTCCGCTGTTATCCGCTACATTTAAAAGGGTCTGAGGTTGAATCATATCATTTTTTATCTCTTATTTCAATGCAAGGGACAAGGGAAAAAATAAATATTGTCTGTCCAGAGATAAAGAAATCCGCGTTTGTTTTTTCATTCTCAATACACCTTTACTTACTTTTGTTTACCTATCCTGATCCTGAAATAACAAATTGAGTTCGTATAGGCATTTTGCATGCAGCTATTTTCATAGCTGCTTTGGCTACAGTTTCTGATACTCCACTTATTTCATAAAGTATTCGGCCCGGTTTAACAACGGATACCCAATATTCGGGGGATCCCTTCCCCGAACCCATACGTGTTTCCATAGGTCTTACTGTAACAGGTTTGTCGGGAAAGATACGTACCCATACCTTTCCACCACGACGTGCATATCGTGTCATTGATCTTCGCCCTGCTTCTATTTGTCTAGCTGTGATCCAAGCAGGTTCAAGTGCCTGAAGAGCATATCTTCCGAAACAAATATGATTGCCTCGGCAAGATATTCCCTTCATTCTACCTCTATGTTGTTTACGAAATCTGGTTCTTTTTGGGTCATAGTTGATGGTTGTTTCTAAATTCCATCTCTACTGCAGAACCGGACATGAGAGTTTCTTCTCATCCAGCTCCTCGCGAATCACTAGACGTGTTTGTTTATGGATAATGCTTATTTCTTTTACTTTTAAAAAATTTTATAAAGTATTTAATTTTACCTCATATTGAATCACCCAAAAAGTCATCCAATAAATGAAAAATAAATGAAATATAAATTTAAATAAAAAAAATAAATATAAAAAGAAAAAATATAAAACAAAAGGGTACGCGGGCGAATATTGACTCTTTTCTCTTTTATTTGTAGGGTCATTTTATGACTATTCAGAAGAAATCTATGTTATTCTTGGTTCATTCCGCCATCCTACCCAATGAATCATTAGGATTGATTCTTTTTCAATCAAATCCTATGTAGTCACAGATTCCATCGTTCCCATAGCTTCTCCATTAATGCTTAGGCCTGAACTCTGCAATGGAGCTCCCAACAAAATCAGTTATTTGTTTCCGAGTCAATCTCCTCAGTTTTCTTAACCCGAAGCTCGATTCAATTATTCATCTATGTTTCTATTATTTATATCCTTATTCTATCTTATTATTTATTTATCTATCTTATTAGATAGATAATCTCTATATTGATTATTGATTAGATTATTATTATTTAGTAATTATTTATATTTAGATTCTTGATTATTATGATGATCATATATTCATTCTATTTTATATTATATTTATGTTATATTTATATGTATTTATATGTATAATATTTATAATATTATATTTGATATTATAGATATTATAATATTTATATTTGATATTATATTATATTTTTATTATTTTATTTATATTTATTAATATTAATTTTATTAATATTGAAAATAATAAATATTTTTTAAATTATGAAATTATAAATATTTAAAAATTATAAATATAAAATAATATAAAATATAAAAAATATGAATGTTGTATATTGATTTTGTATATTTATTATATTTATTGTATATTGATGTTGATGCTTTATCACACTGCCTTTTTTTATGGGGTGATTTTTCATAAACCATACATATTGGAATCATATATCATTGAGATCTTTATTCTCTCTTTCTATCATCCTTTCATTTTTCCACATCCCTTTTTTTTTTTTCAGAATTTATAATTAGATTTATTTTTTATGAAAAAAATTTCAGTTGCTATAACTATATGATCGATTCAGTCATATAGTGACTGTTTCTTGGGATCTCGACAATACGAAGCAATAAGTTGGTTATTAGTTTTGAGTTTTTTTAGTTTTGATCGTTACTAAGTTTATAGTGGGGTCATCTTTTTTTTGTAATCTCAACTCTAAATAAAAAACTAAAACTAACGAGTCACACACTAAGCATAGCAATTATACGAAACCTAAATTAAAGAGTAAATCTAATTTTTATTCAACCTTATAGAATTATAATTGTTTGTTTTTCTTTGATTAAGATAAAAAAAAAATAAAGAAGAAAGTTTATAAATTTTTTCTATTGCTCAGCAGAATGGCGAGATAAGTAAAGGTCCATTATTCTTATTCTTGGTTTACAAATACCCAAATTTTTATGCCTAAGACTCCATAGATAGTTCTAATTGTATGGGAACAGTGATCAATTTTAGCCCGAATTGTTTGTAAAGGAACCCTACCTTCTCTGATCCATTCGACACGTGCAATCTCTTTTCCGTCGATACGCCCTGCGATTTGTACTTGAATTCCTTTTGTATCCGTTTGTTCAGTTAATTCAATAGCTTTCTTCATTGCCTTTCGAAACGAAACTCTATTTTTTAATTGTAAAGCTATATATTCTGCAAGAATATTAGGTTGTCCATAAGGCTTTTCAATTCTTGTGATAGCAATGTTGAGTCTCCGGTTTACAGAACGAAACTCTTTTTGTACATTCATCTGTAATTCTTCGACTCCCCCTGTTCGTCCTTCTAATAATAAATTGGGAAATCCAATATAGATTATGACCTGAATAAAATCTATTCTTTTTTGAATCCCTATATGGGCAATTCCTTCAAAACCTGAGGATATTCTCTTATTTTTTTGTACATAGTTCTTAATACAATTCCGTATTTTTTCATCTTCTTGTAGGCCCATGGAAAAATTTTTTGGTTGTGCGAACCAAAAAGAATGATGACTTTGAGTTGTTCCAAGTCTGAAACCTAGTGGATTTATTTTTTGTCCCATATTTTTCTACTCTTTGTTCCATTCATATTTTTTTATAAATTTATAAATATAAAATAAATTTATAAATATAAAATAGGAATCTAAATTCTGTTTCTTTAGATGAATCTAAAATTTAGATTTTTCTTTTAAAACAATCTTTATATGACAAGTGGTTTTTTTTATTAGACAACTACGTCCTCGAGCCCGAGTTCTTAACTTTTTAACAATAGCGCCTCTGTTGACTTCAGCTTTACTAATAAATAAATCAGCTTCATTTAAACCCATATTATGACTAGCATTTGCTGCTGCAGAATAAACCAATTGTAAAATTGGATAAGATGCTCTATAAGGCATTAGTTCTAATATCATGAGTGTTTCCTCATAAGAACGCCCGCGAATCTGATCAATTACTCTTCCTGCTTTGAAAACAGACATACATACATATATATGTTGAGCTAACACTTTTGCTTCTCTATCCGAATTTTCGTTCTTTATCATAAAAGAAA